AATTGGACAAGTAAGGAAATTTCTTGTTGAATTACGTACTTACTTAAAAACCAATAAACCTCAGTTCCAAGAAATCATATCTTCTACTAAGATATTTACTGAAGAAGCAGAAGTTCTTTTGAAAAAAGCGATTCAGGAACAAATGGACCGGTTTCTACTTCAGGAGCAAGCATAAAAAAAGGGGTCGCTTTTATATTCAAAAAGGCATCAAGTTTCTCGGGTTCAAATTACCCAAAAAGTATTTTTTGCTGTAAAAAAAAAATAGATGGAAATAAATTGCGTCCAATAGGATTTGAACCTATACTAAAGGTTTAGAAGACCTCTGTCCTATCCATTAGACAATGGACGCCGTTCATTCCTATTTTTTCGTATTTTTATTTTTCTTCAGTTGAAAAAAAAAAATCGGATTATATGTGAGATCATTTTTGGAATTGTATATTCACTAACCATAATAAAATATCAAATCATAATGTATTACTAGAATAGAATAATAATATTCTAATATAAAATTAGAAAATATTTAGAAAAAAAGAAAAAGCGGGTAGCGGGAATCGAACCCGCATCGTTAGCTTGGAAGGCTAGGGGTTATAGTCGGCGTCGGTTCAGTGCTTTGAACGTCTCTAATTCAAAACCGAACATGAAACTTTGGTTTCATTCGGCTCCTTTATGGAAAGTTAGGAACTTTTTAGACCTAAGAGGTGAAAAAAATGAACAAAATTGTACCCATAACACCTACGTCAGCTTTTTATTTGAATACAGACAAAATGAATCGCTTTCTAGATGATCCTTCTAGGATAAGGTGATTCTGACAATCTTTCTAGTTACTTCGTTCTCTATTTCTAGTTCAGAGGATCCTAAGGAAAAGAATTTTGTTTCTACCGAGCTAAACCAATATGCCGATGTCTCTAGTAAACCAAAGTCATCGCCGAATAGCTATTTTGCTCCAATTTTTTTTTTAGAAAATAAAATGGAGGATTTAGTTACGATTAGAAGTTGACTTTTTTCTTTAGCCATGGATCCTTTACTCATACTTATTCAATTGGAAGTCTTGGTCCAATTCAAAAATTATGTTTCGCAATTTTATAATCCAACTTTTTCATTTATTAAGTGACTCGTGGCTACAAATCACGAGAATCTGTATTTTCTCTCGAATTTCTCATTGAGAGGTAAAGGATTAAATCCTTTTCAGAAATAAAGTTTTTGATCGGAATATAAAAAAACCGAAAGACCCTTTAACTATTAAGGGTTAATAGAACGAATCACACTTTTACCACTAAACTATACCCGCTACAATATGATTATTGTATACAAATGGATCTTTTGTCGAGCAAGCTAATTGAGCATGATCAAGATAGGATTATTAACGAATCATTAAAAGGGGCGTGCTGGATTTTTTCACGAGTAGATCAAAATTTAATGAGATTCCAAAAAGAGGTTTCAAAAAATTTAATAATTTAAATTATTAAATAACTAAAGTTTTCGCTGAAGAAGTTTGATAAGGATCAAAAAAAGATTAAAATCATAACATAAAAATGTATTGTGGAAGAATCTATAGTTTTTTTTTAGTTCGGGTAAAATATAACAAGAAAATAATATAAATAAATAGTATTTCTTATTTTTGTCGTTGCTTGAATATTTTATATTCAATTTAATATAATAAAAAATCTTTATTTGTTTTCAAAAAGGATAAATCATTATTTATCTATAAAACTATAATTTATTGTAACAAAAAAAAAAAAAAATAGCCCGGCTAGGTGCTCACCAGGCCGGGTCATGAGAATAAGAAGGGCCTTTCAAACAAAATCAACACAAAGAGGTCTTGCTTCTTTTTTTTAGTTCCGTTCTTAGCGCGGTCGAGCCCATCTTTTAGATAAAGGAAATTCCTGAATTTGTGGATTTCTCTCTATAGAAATAATAGAGAAAGAAAAACTCCTTAGATTATGTGTAATGATTATGTGTAATGTAGTAATTATCTTTTTCAATTGGGTGGGAGAGATGGCTGAGTGGACTAAAGCGTCGGATTGCTAATCCGTTGTACGAGTTATTCGTACCGAGGGTTCGAATCCCTCTCTTTCCGTCGGTTACTTTATTTATATATATATTTTCAAATTTTGAAAATCTTAGTGAAACATGTGAATAGATAAAATCCTAAGAAAATTTGAAACAAGAAACCTTTTGTATTTTATTCTTCACGTCCAGGATTACGCCCCGGATCATTAGATAGGAATCCAAAGATAAAGAGAGAAACAAAAAATATCACTACAGTATAAACGAAGAGTTTCAGAGTAAGCATTGCACAATCTCCAAGATTATTTTTTTTTTTCAAAAAAAAAAGAGAATAGATCTTCCATTTTTCTACCACATACCCTATTTTGACACCAAGAAATTAGGTTTTTCTAGAAATGTATTATCAAAAATTCATTTGTTTTTCATTAAAAAAAAAAAACTGCCCTTAATATCCAAATTTAGATATTGTGGAAGACCCTATTATAATTATAGGGTTAGGGTCTTTGACTAGATGGCCGGAAAAGGCTTAAAAACGAGGAAGTGCGGGTAAGTCTGATTTATGTTGGCTATCCACGAATTTCAATGTGTGAATCAAGGGTTCATACTCTAAAACTTATCTTATTTTAGCAATTATTGTAATTTATTCTCGAGGAAATCGTGCTTTTTCTAGGATATTTTTATTCAGGATCTTATCGAAAACTTACAGCAGCCTGCCAAACAAAAGCTAAGAGAAAAAAAAACAAAGGTATGACTGGCATAACATCTACGATTGGATTCAAAAAAGCATAGGCTTCGGGCAATTTGCCGAAGAAAAAACTACTCAAATAAAGGGGCGAATTAATACAAATACAGATCAAACTAACAATATTAAGCATAACAGACATTTTGTTCTTGGAGATAATTGCATTTTGGTTGCATTTTTGATATAAAGAAAAAGAAGGAAAGTCAATAAGGTAGACAAAAAACCCTTCTTTTTCTTTGAATCCACCCAACCAAAACTCCTCCAATTCTCAAAGGAGAATAGAAGAAACCATACTTTCATACAATATCTTAATTGAATTCTATGTAATGATCAATAAATTAAGTTGAGTTCTGTATTGTATATATATCAAAATTTGAGTACCGGTCTATTCTAGAGTCTATTCTATTATTCTATAGATATAGAAGATCCATATTCTATAGATATGAGATATGGAATTTATCTAGATATTTTTTTTGGCTGGAGTTGACAAACAACCAAAAACAATATTATTGTTTCTTAGTGTCGATTAGAAATTGAAATGGGGCGTGGCCAAGTGGTAAGGCAGCGGGTTTTGGTCTCGCTATTCGGAGGTTCGAATCCTTCCGTCCCAGTACGGATCCGTTTCTCCATTATTCCCATATAAAACCTATAATAAAAATATAAAAAGGAAGGGGGGGTAGCAGTTAATCTATATTACTTTAAACATCTGTATCTGTTCTAATTTAATTAACAAAAACAAATTATCACGTCCCATATTTTATAGTTCATATCATATTCTATATTTTTAGTAGATATAAAACATCTAGAACAAACCGTAACAACAGTTCAGTCTAGCAGTCTATCTGATAGGTAGGAGAAACCTTACCTATTTTTTTTTCTATTTTTATTTTCGTAATCTGATTAAAAGAATCAAAATTCAAATATTAGCTTACATTATTTTTTTATACATTTCATGAAAAAGGATTTCTTTCTTCTTATTTATTTCTTCATTTCTTTGATCTATTTCAAATTTTTATTTGAAATTAGTGACGAGTCAATTCAAAAAGAAAGACTGGCCTTTCTTTATAGAAAGGCGATGTTTATTTTATTGTCCAATTTTCTTCAAACCCAATCAAATTAACGTGAATTAAATAATGATGTTTAATTCAATTAATTCAAATAGTTAATTTAATTTAGAAATCTTTTTTTTTAATGATTCCCTTTACGCGGAATCTTTGAAAAAGTAGGAAATCATTTAATTTATCTTATTAAGTCACTTGAAGATTCAAAAACTTATTCATTTATTTTATATTATTTATATATGTATGTATCTGATATGTAATATTTTTACACATATTTACACATATATATTATATAATAAGAATCTATTTTTTATATTCTCTATATATTCTATATATATTCTATTAGTCTGTTAAATATGTTAAGAGTGTTGTCTTGCTAAGATTTTTTCAGAAAAATATTGTTTCGTGTATCATATATAGAAGAAAAAGTGTAGATTTCGATGGATAGCTGAACCGATGACTATTCATGATTCCATAATTGAATCAATCCCATACCGGTTCCAAATTAGAGGAATGTTATGGTAAAACTCCGTTTGAAACGATGTGGTAGAAAGCAACGTGCGACTTGAAGGATACGACCCGTTGTGGATTTTTACACCCACCATTTTAGATTTGTCTAGAAATGAGGTGCTCTTGGCTCGACATTGTTTGTTCTGTTACACTTGAATCCTTCGTTTTTTGTCGGGGTTGTAAATAGTCCATGATGGAGCTCGAGCCGAAAGTATTAATTCATTTCTTAGGGGCAAAGATCTAGGGTTAATGCCAATCAACTGGAACAACTTCGTAAATATATGGAAAATAGAAAGGATCCAATTTGAGCAAGTTTCCAATTCAAAAGCAAAACTTCTTGAAATTAATCCCAATTTTTCGATTCAACGTGTATCATACTAGAATCAACCGTCCGTAGGATTCTTTGATAGAAAGAAATAAAAAGGGTATGTTGCTGCCATTTTGAAAAGATTAAGAAACACCGAAGTAATGTCTAAACCCAATGATTAAAAATAGGAATTAAAGGGTTTAAAAACAAGGAAATACCCTTTATAGTTGTTAATTCTCTCGACAGTCTCAATAATGGGATCCAACTAAAAAATCCAAATAGAATTTGAAATAGTTTAACCGGGATAAACGAAAGGGAGTAAAGACTACTCAATAAAGGAAATTCACTAAAGATTGTCCTTTGAACTATTTGA